TCCGTTTTATGGTTTGAAAAACCTTTTGTAACTCTAGTTTTCGATTATAAAAGATGGAATCGACCAAATCGATATATAAAAAATGATCAAATAGAAAATGCTGTACGAAATGAAATGTCACAATATTTTTTTTCGGCATGCCAAAGTGATGGCAAGGACCGAATTTCTTTTTCATATCCTCGCAACATTTCCACTTTTTTTGACATGATACAAAAAAAGATACCGTCATTTAGAAGAGAAAAAACCCCCTCTGATAAATTTTCTACTTGTTGGAGTTTGATCAATGAAGAAAAAAAAGAAAACTTAAAAAAAGAATTTTTACATCGAATTGAAGCTTTAGATAAGGAATGGTCCGTTGAACATATATTGGAAAAAACGACTCGATTTTGTCATAACGAAACTAGAAAAGAATATTTACCTAAAATTTATGATCCATTTTTGCAGGGGATCTCCCGCGGAAGAATCCAAAGATTAGTTCCATTCCAAATAATAACCGAAACCTATATAAAAAATAACATAGGGAGATCGTGGATAAACAAAATTCATGGTATACTTTTGAATATTAATTATCAAAAATTTGAGCAAACAATAGAAAAATTTAATAGAAAATCTTCGGCAATAGAGAAAAAACTTTCTTATTTTTTCGACCCCCAAGAAGAAAAATTAAATTCAGAAGAAGAAATAAAAATTTTCAAATTTTTATTTGATGTCGTTCTAACTGATAGCAACGATCAAATGCTTAGCAAAAATTTTCTGGATGTCCATGAAATCCATAAAAAAGTTCCTCGATGGTCGTACAAATTAAGGAGTGACTTAGAAGAATTGGAAGGCGAAAATGAAGAAACTATACCAATGGAGCCTGGAATTCGTGCAAGAAAAGCAAAACGGGTAGTTATTTTTACTGATACAGAGCCGCATAACGAGATTTATACTAATCTAAAAAATAATCAAAATTATGATCAAAACGATGAAATGGTTTTGATCCGTTATTCACAACAATCTGATTTTCGCCGAGAGATTATTCAAGGCTCTATGCGTCCCCAAAGACGTAAAACAGTTATTTGGGAATTTTGTCAAGCAAATATGCATTCCCCCTTTTTTTTTGACAAAATAGGTAAATTTTTTTTTTTTTCATTTGATATATGGGGGCTGACAAAAAAAATTCTTAGAAATTTCATGTGGAAAAATGGAAAAAAAAAACTTGATAAAAAATACGAAGACAAATCCAAAAGAAAAGAAAAAAGACGGCTAGAAATTGCAGAAGTTTGGGATAGCTTCTTATTTGCTCAAATACTAAGAAGTTCTCTCTTAGTAACTCAATCTATTCTTAGAAAATATATTATATTACCTTTATTGATAATAATTAAAAATAGCGTCCGTATGCTATTATTTCAAATTCCCGAGTGGTCTGAGGATTTAAAGGATTGGAAACGAGAAATGCATGTTAAATGCACCTATAATGGGGTTCAACTATCCGAAACAGAATTTCCAAGAAAATGGTTAACGGATGGTATTCAGATAAAAATCCTATTTCCTTTTTATCTTAAACCTTGGCATAAATCTAAATTTCACTCATCTCAGAAGGGTCGACTAAAAAAAACAAAAGATAAAAATGATTTTTGTTTTTTAACCGTTTGGGGAATGGAAACCGAACTACCTTTTGGTTCTGCCCAAAAACAACCTTCTTTTTTTGAACCCTTTTTTAAAGAATTCAAAAAAAAAATGAAAAAATATAAAACCAAGTCTTTGCTGGTTTTAAGGTTTTTTAAAGAAAGAGACAAAATTTTCGCAAAAGAAATTAAAAACGGGATTCTGAAAAACTTGATTTTTATAAAAGGAAAAAGAAACGACCTTTCAAAAGGAAATAGAATTCCATTATTTGACCTGAGAGAAATATATGAATTAACTGAAACTAAAAATGATTCAATAACGAGTAATCCGATTATTCATGAACTATCTGTTCAAAATAGATCCATGGAGTGGAAAAATTCTTCATTCAGTGAAAACAAAATAAAAAATTTGATTGATAGAATAAATACAATCAGAAATCAAATAGAAGCAATTTCAAAAGAAAAAAAAAAGATAACTAATAGTTCTAACAAAACACCTTATGAGTCTAAAATCATAGAATCATCAAAAAAAAAGTGGCAGATAGTCAAAAGAATAAATACCCGATTAATTCGTAAAATATTTTATTTTGTAAAATTTTGCCTCGAACAACTATCTCTGGGTATTGTTGTAGGTATTATGAATATTCCAAGAATGACTACACAATTTTTTTTTGAATCAACAAAAAAAATTCTGGATAAATCCATTTACAAGAATGAAGAAACTGAAGACAAAATTACTAAAAAAAAAAATACCATTTATTTGATTTCGACTATAAAAAAATTAATATCCAATAAAAAAAAAATGAGTTATGACATATGCTCTTTATCACAAGCATATGTATTTTACAAATTATCACAACTTCAAGTTAGTAACTTTTCAAAATTAAGGGCTGTTCTTGAATATAACATATGTGGAACATCGTTGTTTGTTACGAATCAAATAAAGGATTTTTTTCAAAAACACGGAATCTTTCATTATAAATTGAAAGAGAAAACCTTTTTAAATTCCGAAATCAATCCATGGAAAAACTGGTTAAGAAGTCATTATCAATACAATTTACCTGAGATTGTATGGGCTAGATTAGTAACTGAAAAATGGAAAAATCAAATCAACCAAAACTCTCTAGTTCTAAATAAAAGTTTAAACAAAGAGGATTCATATGAAAAAAACAAATTTGATAATTACAAAAAACTCAATTATTTAAAAGCGGACTCGTTATTAAATCCAAAACAGAAACAGAATTTCAAAAAAGATTCTATATATAATATTTTTTGCTACAAATCTATTAATTCTAAAGAAAAAAGTTTTGACATGCCTCTAGAGATTATTATAGATAATTTTTTAGTTTCTTCTTTTCGAGGAAAATCTAATATTCGTGATATAGGGGAATTTCGGACTAGAAAATATTTGGAGTGGAGAATTATCCCCTTTTGGTTTATAAAAAAAGTAAATATTGAGTCCGCGGTTGATACCAAGAGTCAAAAAATATATATTAAGACTCAAGTTCAGAATTCTGAAAAAATTGATAAAATCACTAAGATGGGTCTGGCCAATCAAAAAAGTCTCTTTTTTGATTGGATGGGAATGAATGAAGAAATCTTAAATTATCCTATAGCAAATTTGGAATTTTTGTTCTTTCCCGAATTTTTCTTATTTTCTAGTACATATAAAATAAAACCATGGGTCATACCAATCAAATTACTTCTTTTCAATTTTAATGAAAAAAAAAATCTTAATAAAATTATTACTCGAAATAAAAACGGTTTTATACCATCAAATGAAAAAAAATACCTTAGATTTTATAATCTAACTAACGACGAAAAAGAAAAACAAAGAAATCCTCAATTAGCTCTACCAAACCAAGAAAAAAATATTGAAGAAAATTATGCAGAATCAAAGATAAAAAAACGTCAAAATAAAAAACAATACAAAAGCAATACAGAAGTGGAACTTGATTTATTTCTCACAAGGTATTCGCGTTTTCAATTGCGATGGAATTTTTTTTTAAATAAAAAAATTCTCAATAATGTAAAAATATATTGTCTCTTGGTTAGACTAAAAAATCCAAACAAAATTGCTATATCTTCGATTGAAAGAGGAGAGATGAGCCTAGACATTCTAATGATTGAGAAGAATTTAACTTTTGCAAAATTAATGAAAAAAGGAATCTTGATTATTGAACCTCTTCGTTCGTCTGTAAAAAACGATGGACAACTTATTATATATAGAACCATAGGTATTTCATTGGTTCATAAAAACAACCACCAAATAAGTCAAAGAGACAAAAAAAAAATTGAAAAATCCATTACACAATTAAAAAAAAAAACTGTAAATAGAAAAAAAAACAATTATGATTTCTTTGTCCCTGAAAAAATTTTATCCCCTAAACGACGTAGAGAATTTCGAATTCTAATTTGTTCGAAATTAAAAAAAAAAAGTACAAGGTATAGAAATTCAAGATTTGATAAGAATATTCAAAACTGTGGTCAAGTTTTGAATCAAAAGAAATATCTTGATAACGATAAAACTAACCTAATTAACTTAAAATTTTTTCTTTGGCCCAATTTTCGATTAGAAGATTTAGCTTGTATGAATCGCTATTGGTTTAATACTAATAATGGAAATCATTTCAGTATGATAAGAATACATATGTATACGCGATTGAAAATAAATTCATGATAGGGACATTTTACTATATAATTTTACTATATATATAATATAAGTTCCGGTATATGAAAACAACCGTAGGCACAAATCAGCTGGATTGTTTTCAATTTCATCTTTATACATGAGATTGTTTTAATCAATGACATCGATACCAATCGGATCAGATCCATAAATAACTTAACTGAATCCTCCTTTTTTTTTCAATCTAAATTTAGATTGAAAAAAAAACAAAACACATGCGTTTTGTTTTATCTATCTATCCAAATCAAATTAGGAATTTACTTAATTCTTTTTTTTATTTGATAAAAATAAAGAAGTTGATAATTCAATTCGGATCCTTATACAAAAAAACTACCATTATTATTACTGATCAGTAAAATTCATATCTTTAAATTCATATTAAAATTAAAAAGGGAAGGATTTCTTTTTATGATAAAAAATTCATTCATTTCATTGCAAGAAAAAAAAGACGAAAGCAGGGGATCCGTTGAATTTCAAGTATTCAGTTTCACTAATAAGATACGAAGACTTACTTCACATTTGGAATTGCACAGAAAAGATTATTTATCTCAGAGAGGTCTACGAAAAATTCTGGGAAAACGTCAACGACTGCTGGTTTATTTGTCAAAAAAAAATAGAGTACGTTATAAAGAATTAATTCATAAGTTGAATATTCGGCAATTAAAAACTCGTTAAAGTAAAAAATTGTGAATTAGTCAATTTTTTAAATCTTGAATTTTTTGATAAATTTTTTTTCAGCACATGCAAGAATGAATCAAGGAAAGAAAAACTTATGAATAGACCAGTTACAAGAAAAGATCTTATGATAGTTAATATCGGACCTCACCACCCATCCATGCATGGTGTTCTTCGCTTAATTGTGACTCTAGATGGTGAAGATGTTGTTGACTGTGAACCTATATTGGGTTATTTACACAGAGGAATGGAAAAAATTGCAGAAAACCGAGCAATTATACAATATTTACCTTATGTAACGCGATGGGATTATTTAGCTACTATGTTTACAGAAGCAATAACAGTAAATGGCCCAGAACAATTGGGAAATATTCAAGTTCCGAAAAGGGCCAGCTATATCAGAGTCATTATGCTTGAATTGAGTCGTATAGCTTCTCATCTGTTATGGCTCGGCCCTTTTATGGCAGATATTGGTGCACAGACGCCTTTTTTCTATATTTTCAGAGAACGAGAATTTGTATATGATCTATTCGAAGCTGCCACCGGTATGAGAATGATGCATAATTTTTTTCGTATCGGAGGAATAGCGGCTGATTTACCTTATGGTTGGATAGATAAATGCTTGGATTTTTGCGATTATTTTTTAACAGAGGTTGTTGAATATCAAAAACTTATTACACGAAATCCTATTTTTTTAGAACGAGTTGAAGGAGTAGGGATTCTTGGTGGAGAAGAGGCCATAAATTGGGGTTTATCCGGACCAATGCTACGCGCATCCGGAATACAATGGGATCTTCGTAAAGTTGATCGTTATGAGTGTTACGATGAATTTGAATGGGAAATTCAGTGGCAAAAACAAGGCGATTCATTAGCTCGTTATTTAGTACGACTTAGCGAAATGACAGAATCCATAAAAATTATTCAACAGGCTCTGGAAGGACTTCCAGGGGGCCCCTATGAGAATTTAGAAAGGAGAGGCTTTGATAGAAAAATGAATTCAGAAATGAATTCAGAAATGAATTCAGAATGGAATAATTTTGACTATCGATTCATTAGTAAAAAACCTTCTCCTACCTTTGAATTATCGAAACAAGAACTTTATGTAAGAGTTGAAGCTCCAAAAGGTGAATTGGGAATTTTTCTCATAGGAGATCAAAGTGGTTTTCCTTGGAGATGGAAAATCCGACCACCTGGTTTTATTAATTTGCAAATTCTTCCTGAACTAGTTAAAAGAATGAAATTGGCTGATATTATGACGATACTCGGTAGCATAGATATAATTATGGGAGAAGTGGATCGTTAAAATGATAATTTTTGCAACAGAAGTACAAACTATCAATTCTTTTGTTCGATTGGAATCTTTCAAAGAGGTCTATGGACTCATATGGGGATTTCTTCCTATATTTTCTCTTGTAGTGGGGATCGTAACAGGTGTACTAGTACTTGTATGGTTAGAAAGAGAAATCTCTGCAAGGATACAACAACGTATTGGACCTGAATACGCTGGCGCGTTGGGAATTCTTCAAGCTCTAGCAGACGGGATAAAACTACTTTTCAAAGAGAATCTTCGTCCATCTAGAGGAAATACTACTTTATTTAGTATTGGACCATCTCTAGCAGTTATCTCAATTTTACTAAGTTATTCAGTAATTCCCTTTAGCAATCACCTTGTTTTAGCGGATTTCAATATCGGTATTTTTTTATGGATTGCCATCTCAAGTATTGCTCCTATTGGACTTCTTATGTCAGGATATGGATCAAATAATAAATATTCTTTTTTAGGTGGTCTGCGAGCTGCTGCCCAATCAATTAGTTATGAAATACCATTAACTCTATGTCTTTTATCAATATCTCTACGTGCGATTCGTTCAAACATAAACTTTTCTTTTGACTATTCGGTTTGTTCTAGCCGAATAAGTTGAAAAATGGAATATATATTTTTCTTTCGGGTTAATGTTAATAAAGGAAATTTGATAGTTATATATGAGTGAAAAAAACGGCTTATAAATTGGCAGTAAAAAGAAAAATTGAGTCTCATTTCCTATGTACAAAGGTGAAACGGAAATAAACATAAGCGTACGAAGTAGTTTACCCCAAGATGGGATGATTAATCATCCTGGCTTGAAGCGGGTTAAAAAAAGTAACCGTATGACGTTTTCACTATCAGTTATATAGATTAAAAAAAATGTATTACAAAGTGAGCGGAAATTAGGCAAAAGTGAGTGGATGGTTAGAAACACCAAAATACACAAAGAATTTGTAATAGAGGTTAATCAAATTGAAAAGGATATTTATGCATAACATAAGATAAGAAAAAAAAAAGAAGGTTAATTGGGGCTTAAAATTAGTAGAAATGATCAGACAGTACTCCCCAAGATTCCGATTCAGAGTATGCTCTTATCCACCCCTAAATGGAATGACTATCAGAAACGAAATAATCCTTTATTTTTGAAGTCCACCAACCCTTTTTTTCTCAAAAAGAAAGAAGAATAGAAACGAACCAAGGATCGTTTTTTCATATATTGAGAAAAAAAAATCGAATTTATGTGATGAATAATAAACTAATAGGATGTCTAATCCTTTTTCGTAATTAAAAACAACGATGGGCTTAAATACCTATTTATATTTATTTTTACAAGGAGTATTTTATTAACGGATTCAGTTATTACTCAACAAATAGAAATTCAAATTCGTAAAGGATGAGATGAATTCCGAAGCGCTTTTTTGATTCTTAGAATTAGAGCAGACAGAATTCCATTGGTATAATTCGGGACCCCCCAGATAAATTTGGATTTCAGCTATTTTAGAACACACCATATCCATCTAAATAATACTAATCTGGTCCTTAGATTTTTTTATGGCCCCTGAGGAGCCGTATGAGGCGAAGACCTCATGTACGGTTTTGTAATAGCGGTGAGAATAGTAATGTTATCACCGACTAGAATTATCTAACAGTTTAAGTACAGTTGATATAGTTGAGGCACAATCAAAATATGGTTTTTGGGGATGGAATTTGTGGCGTCAACCTATAGGTTTTATCATTTTTCTAATTTCTTCTCTAGCAGAATGTGAGAGGTTACCTTTTGATTTACCAGAAGCGGAAGAAGAATTAGTAGCAGGGTATCAAACTGAATATTCAGGTATCAAATTTGGTTTATTTTACGTTGCTTCTTATCTAAATCTATTAATTTCCTCATTATTTGTAACAGTTCTATACTTAGGCGGTTGGAATATTTCTCTTCCGTATATATCTAGTCTGGAGCTATTTGAAAAGGATCCAATTTTTGGAACAACAATTGGTATCTTTATTACATTAGCTAAAACTTATTTGTTCTTGTTCATTTCTATCACAACAAGATGGACGTTACCTAGGCTAAGAATGGATCAACTATTAAATTTTGGATGGAAATTTCTTTTACCTATTTCCCTCGGTAATCTATTATTAACAACTTCTTTCCAAGTTTTTTCACTTTAAATTGAAAATGAATCCAACATATTGCTTACTTGTTTTAAACAAGAGAACGAAACAACGATCAAATTATTCATAGATAATTACGATATGCTTCCTATGATAACCGGGTTCATGAATTATGGTCAACAAACCCTCCGAGCGGCAAGGTATATTGGTCAAGGTTTCATGATAACCTTATCCCATACAAATCGTTTACCTGTAACTATTCAATATCCCTATGAAAAATTAATAACATCGGAACGTTTTCGCGGTCGAATCCATTTTGAATTTGATAAATGCATTGCTTGTGAAGTATGTGTTCGAGTATGTCCTATAGATCTGCCTGTTGTTGATTGGAAATTGGAAACTCCTATTCGAAAAAAACGATTGCTTAATTACAGTATTGATTTTGGAATTTGTATATTTTGTGGTAATTGTGTTGAGTATTGTCCAACAAATTGTTTGTCAATGACTGAAGAATATGAATTTTCAACTTATGATCGTCACGAATTGAATTATAATCAAATAGCTTTGGGTCGTTTACCAATATCAGTAATTGACGATTATACTATTCGAACAATTTTGAATTCACCTCAAATAAAAAATGGATAAACCTATTAATTTTATTAATAAAATAATTCCAAAATTTGGAATTATATATTATATAAAGAATTTCATTAAAAACGTGTATTGTCTTTATATAATAAAAAAAAGTATTAAGCCTCATTCTTTTAATCGAATATATGCCTAATTACTTTCTTGAAATGGGTAGGTTGAAAATAGACGTTAGAATAAAAAAAGTGAAATTGTCCAACAATTGTATTGTATCTACAGCAATTCATATCCATTAGATTCTAATTTCACTCTATTATAAACATATTCAAAAAGGATTTCCCGGTTAAATTAATAAGGTCATGAAACGCATTTCGATTTTTTTCTTATTTTAATAATATAATGGATTTGCCTGGACCAATACATGATTTTCTTTTAGTTTTTCTGGGATCTGGTCTTCTATTCGGAAGTCTGGGGGTGGTCTTATTTCCCAACCCAATATTTTCAGCCTTTTCCTTAGGATTTGTTCTTGTTTGTATATCTTTATTGTATATTTTATCAAATTCCCATTTTGTAGCTGCTGCACAGCTCCTTATTTACGTGGGGGCCATAACAGTTTTAATCATATTTGCTGTGATGTTCATGAATGATTCAGAATATTCCACAGATTTAAATCGGTGGACTGTTGGGGATGGGATTACTTCGGTGATTTGTACAACTATTCTTTTTTCATTAATTTCGACTATTCTTGATACGTCATGGTACGGGGTTATTTGGACTACAAGATTAAACCAGATTCTAGAGCAAGATTTAATAAGTAATAGTCAACAAATAGGAATTCATTTATCAACAGATTTTTTTCTTCCATTTGAACTCATTTCAATAATTCTTTTAGTTGCTTTGATAGGTGCAATTTCTGTGGCTCGTCAATAAACAACTTTCGAATTAGTAAAGCCCAAAGAAAACTTGTTGTATGTTATGATATTTTTTGCGTTTCATTCAATTAAATTTGATTGAATATTATTTCATATTTAAAATAAATATTTTTTTATTTGATATATTTTATATATATATAATATATAGTTTGATAATATATCTTAATATATATTATCAATATTTTTTTACCTAATATAATTTTTATTAGTACTTTTTTGTTCTATTCTAGTTTATTAAATCTGTTGAATTATTTTTCATATTAAAATGAATCAAAATTGATAAGGAGTTGACGAATGATACTCGAACATGTACTTGTTTTGAGTGCCTATTTATTTTTTATTGGTCTTTATGGATTGATTACGAGTCGAAATATGGTTAGGGCTCTTATGTGTCTTGAACTTATACTCAATGCAGTTAATATGAATTTCGTAACATTTTCTGATTTTTTTGATAATTCCCAATTAAAAGGGGATATTTTCTGCATTTTTGTTATAGCAATTGCAGCCGCTGAAGCAGCTATTGGATTAGCTATAGTCTCGTCAATTTATCGTAACAGAAAATCAACTCGCATCAACCAATCGACCTTATTAAATAAGTAGGTTGCATAAATAAAAAAATGAGAGATTGAAATTAGCATATATAATAGGTTATGACCTACTCGATTATATTTGTAAAAATCTAAGAAATCTAAGTATTTTAGCCCTCTTTTTTAGCAATTGAACCAGAATTCATTACAAAAATTCTGTTAACGGAAATCATTGATTCATCTAGTATTTTAATATATCATTCAGGTAGAAGTTTACTAGATTGAAAATTTATGACATTCAAAAAACGATAGATCCTATGTCACATTCAGTAAAAATTTATGATACCTGTATAGGATGTACTCAATGTGTCCGAGCATGCCCTACAGACGTATTAGAAATGATACCCTGGGATGGATGTAAAGCTAAGCAAATTGCTTCCGCTCCAAGAACAGAGGACTGTGTTGGTTGTAAGAGATGTGAATCCGCCTGTCCAACGGATTTTTTGAGCGTTCGAGTTTATTTATGGCATGAAACAACTCGAAGCATGGGTCTAGCTTATTGATACGGTACCCAAAACCTCATTTGAATAAATTTTGAATACATTTGATTTTTTTTATTGACAAGTACTCGTACTCAAAAAAGTTAAATTAGATTTTTTATTTATATATTTTTTTTGAGTACGCGTTCTTTGAACTTGGTGTATCTTGTCTTTACCACGAATTATTTTCCTTGGTTAACAATAATTGTAGTTTTTCCAATATCTGCTGGTTCATTAATGTTATTTCTCCCGTATAGGGGAAATAAAGTCAATAAATGGTATACTGTATGCATTTGCATCTTAGAACTTCTTATAACGACCTACGCTTTTTGTTATAATTTTAAAATGGACGATCCATTAATTCAACTGTCCGAAGATTATAAATGGATCAATTTTTTGGATTTTTACTGGAGACTGGGAATAGATGGACTTTCAATAGGAACTATTTTACTGACAGGATTTATTACTACTTTAGCTACTTTAGCGGCTTTTCCAGTTACGCGGGATTCCCGATTATTCCATTTCCTGATGTTAGCAATGTACAGCGGTCAAATAGGATCATTTTCTTCTCGGGATCTTTTACTTTTTTTCATCATGTGGGAATTAGAATTAATTCCCGTTTATCTACTTTTATCCATGTGGGGTGGAAAGAAACGTCTGTATTCAGCTACAAAATTTATTTTATACACTGCAGGAAGTTCCATTTTTTTATTAATAGGAGTTTTAGGTATAAGTTTATATGGTTCGAACGAACCAACATTAAATTTGGAGCTATTAGCTAATCAATCCTATCCTGTTACACTCGAAATAATATTGTATATTGGATTTCTTATTGCTTTTGCTGTCAAATCACCGCTTATACCTTTACATACTTGGTTACCTGACACCCACGGCGAGGCACATTACAGTACTTGTATGCTTCTTGCCGGAATCCTATTAAAAATGGGAGCATATGGATTGGTTCGAATCAATATGGAATTATTACCTCACGCTCATTCTCTGTTTTCTCCTTGGTTGATGGTAGTGGGTACAATCCAAATAATTTATGCAGCTTCAACATCTCCCGGTCAACGTAATTTAAAAAAGAGAATAGCCTATTCTTCTGTATCTCATATGGGTTTTATAATTATAGGTATTGCTTCTATAACGGATCCTGGACTTAATGGAGCTATTTTACAAATAATCTCTCATGGATTTATTGGCGCTGCACTTTTTTTTTTGGCAGGAACGAGTTATGATAGAATTCGTCTTGTTTCTCTTGACGAAATGGGTGGAATGGCTATTTCCATTCCAAAGATATTTACAATGTTCACTATCTTATCGATGGCTTCCCTTGCATTGCCGGGCATGAGTGGTTTTGTTGCAGAATTCATCGTTTTTTTTGGAATAATTACCAGCCAAAAATATCTCTTAATGTCAAAAATTTTAATTATTGTTGTAATGGCAATTGGAATGATATTAACTCCTATATATTTATTATCTATGTCACGGCAAATGTTTTATGGATACAAGTTAATTAATGTCCAAAACTTTTCGTTTTTTGATTCTGGACCCCGAGAGTTATTTCTTTCAATCTCGAGTCTTCTACCCATAATAGGTATGGGTATTTACCCAGATTTTGTGCTCTCATTAGCAAGTAACAAAGTGGAATCCATTTTATCTAATTATTTTTATGGGTAGTTTTCAGGAACTAAAAAACGCATTAAATTGAATTATAATCCGAAGTCTTTAATCGTTATATTGTGAGAACCTTTTGAATCATTCTACTACTTGATTCAAAAGGTTCTTGATGGTTTACTACTAAATTAGATTTCTTAACTTATCTGAAGTTATATATAGATGCTATTCTTTTTTTATTTGGATTTGCATTCCTTTATTTTTTGTTTAGTGTTTTAGTTAATTAGATGTAAATGACCCATAACTATGTAAACCTATTCCTAAAAGATTGACACCAAAATAGCATATCCAAATTACAAGAAAACCTATCGAAGCCACAATTGCAGAATTTATACCCCTACCATTTTTTTTTGTTTTAATATGTAAATAAATCGCGAATATGGTCCAAGTAATAAATGCCCAAGTTTCTTTTGGATCCCAATTCCAATATGACCCCCATGTCTCATTAGCCCATACAGCTCCTGAAAGAATGCCCATGGTTAAAAAGAGAAATCCAAGACTAATAATACGATAACTCCAATAATCTAATTGTTCAATCAATTGATACCTATAATAATTTCTAGAAAAACTCAAATTAATGTTTTGTCTTAGTAAAATAGAATTTCTTTCATTTATATAGTAAAGTACACCAAAAGAAAAAAATTCAGTTAATAATTTTGTTTTTTTTTTATTCTTTTTGTAAAAAAACGGTCCGACTTTGCGAAATGTAATCACTAGAAGAGCTATTGATAATAATGATCCGCATAACAGAGCGCCATAGCCTAATACCATCATACTTACGTGCATCATTAACCACTGGGATTGGAGAGCTGGTACTAATATTGCGGATTGAGGCATTTTGTTTAAAAGACCAGAAGTAGCAAAACCCTGAATAAAAATAGCACTTGGCGCTGTTATTGCATTTAAGTTATTTTTTTTTTTTTTATTAAAATAGGAAACCATATGAATAATGGAGAAAGCCCATGAAAGAAAAATTAATGATTCATATAAATTACTTAATGGAAAATGTCCTGAATAAATCCAACGAGTGAATAAGAATCCGGTTATACTAAAAAACGTAATTACGATTCCTTTATCTGATGAATCATAAAATCCTATGCTTTCATCTAAATTAACTAATAAAGTTAAAAAATAAATTGTCATTACAATTAAAACGACCGAAAAAGATATATGAGTTAATATATGCTCCAAAATTGAAAAAATCATAAAAAATTTGTTAAAAATTAATAGTAGGTTTTGCCCGCGTTTAGAAAAAAAAAATCGGGAATGAATTTGATTATAAAACTTATATATAATATCTCTTTTATAAGATCTTATGCCGCTACTCGGACTCGAACCGAGATGCTCTAGCACTGCTTCCTAAGAGCAGCGTGTCTACCAATTTCACCATAGCGGCAACTTGTTCAAAACAATAGTAACAATTTTTTATTCAATCGTCGAGATTCCAATTTAAATAAAGAAGTCAATTCAATGGAATTTACAGTTGATTTCATGAATAAAAACTTGTTTAAATAGGTATTTTGGATTGTCAATTAAATTAATTAATTTGAAGAACCTTTTGATTTCTCTTAAAGATCTTGCATTTCTTTTTTAAGAAATGCAAGATCTTTATTTCTTTTAGTGACGGGAAAATAAGCCCTTTTGGAACTTCAAAAAACAGATTTTTATATTAAAAAAATCGTAAAAAAAAAAAAGAAATAAAACAAAATGTGAAACCTTCTTTTTTATCTATATATTGATATTGGATTTTTTTAGAATAAAAAAAGGGTTTTCGAATTTAGTAGATGAAAGCCAAAACATTCAAAAAAGAGATCGTTTTTTTCCTCATTTTTTGACTAGTTTTTATTTTATATGTATTCTCAAATTTTTGTTAAGTTCGACTAATTAGAATTAGTCTAGTGTTTTGTTATTTATTTTGTTGTACAAAAAAACTTTTTGAATTACCTGTAGAAAGTGATTTCCCTAACGAAAACGCTTTCAACGATGTCCAATACCCTTTCCTTTTCCAAATTTTTTTACGAATACGCTTTTTCGAGATCGAAGTACGTTTTTTTGGAACTGCCATTCAAAAATTAAAAAAGTTATTCAGTGGTATAATTGGATGTCAAAGACATTTATTATTCTATTCTTTAGTACTCCATATCAAGCTAGTTTTTTCTTTCCAATTTTATTAGATATTATTTTCAAAACAAAAAAAACATCCAAAAATTGAAGAACCCAACCTTTTTTTTTACGTTTGCTTTTTTATATTTATTTAATAAAATTTATTTATTAAAGAATTTGATTTTATTTCACTTTTCAAATCCGTACGAAAGTACTCATTTAATTAATCTATACTGATAGATTTTATTATCAATAAAATGATTGATATTTTTGCACTTCATATGTAAAAAAGTGTGGGTTATCATAATCTTTCTTGGAAATTAAAATGGTTCACTTAGTGTAATGGAAGACAATCACTAAATTCCATTATGAATTCCTTAATGATTCTAAATAATAAAACTTAAATAACTTTTTTGTTAGGTAAAGTTTATTATTATTATATAATATATTAAATAGTATAGTAAGGATTTTTTGGTCGTGTAAATCTGTGTTCTATTTTTAATATATGTATAGAAATTATTGTAATACGGAATTCTAATTCACTTTTTGTGTATCTGCATAAAATCAAAATTTTATTTAGTAGTAATAAAATAAGAAAAAGAAATTTTTTTTGACAGTAACTTAGTAATATTATTTAATAACTTCTCATTTTTGGATTTGAATATATATTTCTTTTTATATTTAGGTTTGAAATAGCGTGATTTTTTATTGTCCCCTTTCACAAAAATATATATATACAAACCAGTGAATAAGAAATAATAAATTTAAGAATAAAATAAAAAGGGTTTTTTATTTTATGGAACATACATATCAATATTCATGGATCATACCTTTCATTCCACTTCCAGTGCCTATTTTACTAGGAGGTGGACTTCTCCTTTTTCCGACAGCAACAAAAAACCTTCGGCGTACGTGGTCTTTTCTTAGTATTTTTTTGTTAAGTATAGTTATGATCTTTTCACTCTATCTATCTATTCAACAAATTATTATAAGTTGCATTCATCAAAACGTATGGTCTTGGACCATAAATAATGACTTGTCTTTTGAGTTCGGTTACTTTATTGATCCACTGACTTGTATTATGTTAATATTAATTACCACTGTTGGAATTTTGGTTCTTATTTATAGTGATAATTATATGTCTCATGATCAAGGATATCTGAGGTTTTTTGCTTATATGGGTTTTTTTAATACTTCAATGTTAGGATTAGTTACTAGTTCTAATTTGATACAAATTTATTTTTTTTGGGAACTAGTTGGAATGTGTTCGTATTTATTAATAGGTTTTTGGTTCACACGACCTATCGCAGCGAATGCTTGTCAAAAAGCTTTTGTAACTAATCGTGTAGGGGATTTTGGTTTATTATTAGGAATTTTAGGTCTTTATTGGGTAACGGGCAGTTTCGAATTTCAGGATTTGTTTGAAATATTCAATAATTTGATTTTAAATAATAGAGTAAATCTCTTATTCCTTACTTTATGTGCCTTTCTATTATTTATGGGTCCTATTGCTAAATCTGCACAATTTCCGCTTCATGTATGGTTACCTGATGCCATGGAAGGTCCTACTCCTATTTCGGCTCTTATACATGCTGCTACTATGGTAGCGGCGGGAATTTTTCTTGTAGCTCGTCTTCTTCCTCTTTTTATAGTTATCCCTTCTATAATGTATATAATATCTTTGATAGGTATAATAACAATACTCTTAGGAGCTACTTTAGCTCTTGCTCAAAAAGACATTAAGAGAGGTTTAGCCTATTCTACAATGTCTCAATTGGGTTATATGATGTTAGCTCTAGGTATGGGGTCTTATCGATCCGCTTTATTTCATTTGATTACTCATGCTTATTCGAAAGCTTTATTGTTTTTAGGATCTGGATCAATTATTCATTCAATGGAAGCTATAGTTGGATATTCTCCCGATAAAAGTCAGAATATGATTCTTATGGGTGGTTTGACAAAACACGTGCCGATTACAAAAACTGCCTTTTTATTAGGAACACTTTCTCTTTGTGGTATTCCCCCCCTTGCTTGTTTTTGGTCTAAAGATGAAATTCTTACTGATAGTTTGTTGTTTTCGCCAATTTTTGCAATAATAGCTTGTTCAACAGCGGGATTAACCGCATTTTATATGTTTCGGATTTATTTACTTACTTTTGAAGGACATTTAAACACTTATTTTCTGAATTATAGTGGAAAAAAAAGTAGCTCCTTCTATTCAATCTCTTTATGGGGTAAAGAAGATGAAAAAAAAATTAATAGAAATTTTTGTTTAGTACCGTTATTAACAATGAATAATAAGAAAGGAGCTTCTTTTTTTTCCAAGAAAACATATAAAATTAATAATAATGTAAGAAATAAAACTTTGATTACTGTTGCAAATGGTGCACTTAATAAAAGAACTTTCTATTATCCCCATGAATCAGACAATACTATTTTATTTCCTATGCTTGTATTACTTTTATTTACTTTGTTTATTGGAGCCATAGGAATTCCTTTGAATCAAGAAGGATTTGATATATTATCAAAATTATTCACGCCATCAATAAACCTTTTGCATAAAAATTCAACAAATTTTGTGGATTGGTATGAATTTTTTAGAAATGCAACTTTTTCAGTCAGTATAGCTTTTTTTGGAATATTTATAGCATATTGTTTATATAAGCCTTTTTATTCATCTTTATTAAATTTAACCTTACTTAATTCATTTCAAAAATGGAGTTCTAACCCTATTTGTTGGGA